ATTCCTATACGAAGCCTTTGCATATGTGTCTCCGAGTACTCCTTTATCATCTCGTCCAACAGGAATAGTTCTTCTAATTCCAGAAATTTTTCTAGAACATTTTTTTCTTGAATATCATTCAAAAGGATTTCGGATTGCCTGGTATTCCACCAATTAAGAACCCAAGTTTCTAGACATTTCTTAAATGAGAAAGAAACCCACCAAGGCAAAAAGAGTATAGACACAAGATATGGGAGGGAAGCCAATGCTTTCTTTTTTTTCATTCTGTATCCGCGATGTGAATTGTTAATGAACCTGTTTCATTCGTCGATTCTATTTCTAGTCTGATATTAAGCACGAATTAGATAACAAGAGCCAATAATAAGGTATCGAACCTATGTTTTCCTATTTATTTTTGTGTAAGAATTGAGTCTTTGGATCTAGAATAAGACATATAAGAAAGGCCCTTTTCGAATGAAAAAAAAGAAGGAAATAGTTTTTCCATATGCCAGAGATCCCAATTAGGCAAAGTGTAACTTATTTCCCCTTCATTTATTCCTTTCAATGAAAACTCGAAAATCCATTTTGAACTAACGAATATAATTTGTATTTAAAGACGAATCCTACCGGATCTTTTAATTCTTTTCTTTCTATTTCAAATTTGAAAGATTTCACTGTCTAACCGCAGCGTGAGGATAGGGTATTAATTCAAAGGCCTAAAAATTCTGTTTTACGAAAACAAAAGACATGTTAGGATATTTGATGAATCTATACTTATTCGATTTTACTAGTCTAAAGAGTAAAGCTAGACACCATGTATATACGTATACAAAATAGTTTCTAGTCTCCTTAATCTAGATTTTTTTAATCTATTTTCTTTGATTAGTTCTATTAGATTTTATTAATATTGTTACATATATGTACTCCTACTTTTGAGATGTATTAAGTTCCTTCTCTCATGCTGAGATTTATTCTTCAGTTCATTTCAAAATACTTCAATGGGTACACGCAAGAAATAGGCCAATTCGGCAGCTTTTTGTTCAATTTCTCGTGGAGTCAAATCCTCATCAGTACGGGTCAAGGGAATGGCTCCTTGACCCCTGATTTCCATATAAAGGACATGACGAGGAAAAAGACCCTCTCTCACCTCCATTCTGATTGATTGAATATCTTTCAGAAAGAAACGAAGGAAGATGCGACGATTTCTTCCAGGAAATCCCCAACGAAAAAGGGACATTATCCCTTCTTTTCTATCAAATCGGTCATAACCACTACCTACATTCCATGAAATTGTGCACCACAAATAAGAACTAATGAATAGACCTGCGATCCCATAGAAAGACATCACGATCCCTTGTGGGAAAAAAAGGATTTGCTGAGACGGAAATACGGATATCAGATTTTTACCAAGATAACTGGAAGTTCCAACCACTAAGAATCCTAGTGAACCTAAAAAAAGGATAAAGGCCCAGCAAAAATTACTTGTTTTTCGAGACCCCGTTATAAGTTCTATCCATATATGTTCTGATCGCCAGTTCATACTATACTAGATCCAGTTGCATTCGATTGGAATTGAGAGAATAACCCAAATGGATTTAACTCGACTTTTCTTGCTTGATCCCAAAGTAACTTTCATCAACTAGCAGCATTCCAACAGGAACCATTAGGAATAATTGGTTAGATACATTGAGTTTCTATTTCAAATATTTTTCAAAAAAGATTTGCTGATCATTTTGAATTTAATCATTTAATTAATTAAGCTATAACCGCATATACATACATTAATGCGTATATCATGCATTGGCATACATAACAAAACAACTCTTCCATTTGTTTTTTGAAAGGTCACATATCATATATCCTACCATATTACATTAAAAAAGGATGATCCAAGTGTTGAAAGAAATTGATGAGATTTCATCATATTTAGACAATCTTATTTCTTTGGACATAAAGAGATAAAGAAGCCATTGCGATTGCCGGAAAGACTAGGCCCACTAAAGGAACAAAAATAGAGGGAAAGTTCAAATCTATCATAGAATGGGTACCTCAATTTCCTATTTGTACCTATTAGAAATTATAATTATAAAGATATCTTATGATAAGTCTATCTATTTATTAAAATAATATGAATATGAAGATGAAGTATTTAAACGAATGTAGAACTCAATGAAATGTACCTATTCCTCTTTCCACACGAATATGTATGAGAATCCGCTTTCATAAATTGAATTCTTCTTCTCCCATCCTTATCTTCATCGTCTTTCTATCTTTACCTTTCAAAATAAAAAATTTATTTTGAAAGGTAAAGATAGAAAATAGTTTCTTATTAGTTCCCAACTTTAACCAATCTTATCCAAAAAAAGGGATTCCTAGTGAAATCACTAAATAGAAAGAACTTCTATATTCTTATTATTTGTTATTTGAATATTTCTCTTTTATTTATTTGATTTGAGATTTCTTCTTTCTTTCATATTTTCTTTTCATTTTTTCGATATTTTTTATTTTTCGTTGTTCTATATATGAATATGAATATGTCAAAAGGACGGAGAAAATTCTTTTTATTTACCGGATTTCTCGGAAGGAGAGAAGGAGAAAGGAATTCTTTTTTATCTTGTTGATAGAGGGATACTTATTCCTAATCAGGAAGAGAGTTAGAAGAAAAAAGGGATCCGGGGAAAAAAGTCATTATCCAAAACTTCTGACTCTTAACTACACTTAGAACTGATGTCCCCAAAGAAAACACCATCTTCTTAGTTCTGTTTTTTCATTATAATGAACTAAATGTGTATTTGCTACAAATAAAAATAACTGAAACTAGTGTTATACTTCCATTTGAAAATGAAGAATTTCAATCTTTTTTTGAATCTTGATTCAAGGGAAGGAAACCATGTAGCTGAAATAACTCATTCAGAACACCTTTTAAAATATTACGTGGTACGATTGGGTCGAATAAGCCCTTATGGAATAAATACTCAGCCGCTTGTGAACCGTCGGGTACTGTCTTTTTCAATGTTTGTTCAATTACTCTTTTACCCGCAAACGCAATGTAGGCATTAGGTTCAGCAATAATGATATCTCCCAACATACCAAAACTTGCTGTAACTCCGCCAGTTGTAGGAGATGTAAGGATTGATACATAGAATAACTTTTTATTTGATTGATAATCATATGAAACAGAAGATATTTTAGCCATTTGCATCAAGCTCAAACTCCCTTCTTGCATGCGTGCTCCTCCAGAAGCACACACAATAATAACAGGTAGAGATCTATTAGTAGCATACTCGATCAAACGTGTGATTTTCTCACCTACTACGGATCCCATACTACCTCCCATAAACTGAAAATCCATAACTCCAATTGCTATGGGAATACTATTTAATTGACCTATGCCCGTTTGAACAGCTTCCGTTAAACCCGTTTTTATTTGATAAAAAGAGATGCGATCTATATAAGGTTCCTCCTCTGAATGAAATTCAATGGGGTCTATAGAGACCATATCTTCATCCATAGGTTCCCAAGTGCCAGGATCAATAAAGAGTTCGATTCTGTCTGAACTACTCATTTTCAAATGACATCCACAGTGTTCACAAATATTCATTTTTGAACTAAAAAATTTTTTATAATTTAATCCATAACAATTCTCACATTGAACCCATAACTCTTTGTATTTTGTATTTATATCAAAATCATTAGATTTTTCTTTTCTATTGAAATAACTGCTACTAGTTTTGATACTAGAATTTCCACTTTCAATACTACTTGTGTTTTCCGTACAAATGAAACTAGAAATATAACTGTCGACACCACTGTAAATGTCACTATTAAGACTGATTTCAAAACGAAGATAACTATCAATGCAACTATTAATGTGATTATTCCAATTAGATTCAGTATCATACATGAAATAATAATAGTAGTAATTACTACTATTAGATCCACTATTCAAATAACTAGGAAAAAGAATCTCTAGTTCAGAACTAGCATTGTCAATATCAAAAATCTGCTTTTCAATATCAAAATATACAGAATAAGTGTCACCATTACTATTTCTAACTAAAAAAGTATGATCAGAGATCAAACTCCAAATATTCCTGCTATCAAATAAATAATTTAGATAATTCATATTACTGAAACTATAACTGTCCCAACTAGGAATCTTTTTCTCCGCATCATTTAGAATAGTTTCTTCACTTCCACTGGTATGTCCAAGAGCATCAAGACTATCCATTGATTTACTTAGTCCACACTTATGTTCTAACTTCTTGTTCGACAACACCGAATTGAACCAACATTTTTTCATAGATTATTTATGCCCCTATTTTATGAAAACCTAATATTAAATAGATGAATAGTCATTCGATGAAGAAAAAATCATTTTACTATTTCTTTTTCTTTATTTCTCATCAGAATTCAAATGAAGCATATGATCCAATCATGAAGATTGTTAATGAAAAATGAGCGAGTCTTGAAAATTCCTCCTTTTGAGGAATCCGGTGAATCATTTCAATATTATGATAGTGATTATCATAGAATCTTTTCCTCAAAAAAAGATATATAAAGACAGGTTTCTCTCATGTAAAACTTTCAATTCTCATCAAAAAGATATATAGTTGTTTCTTTCCATAAATTAAAAATGAATTCTCGTCTCGTAGAATCTCGTGTAATATAGTCAAATAAGAAAATGAGTTTCTATTACATACAACAGGGAACGAAAAAGACAATATATAGGATAGGGGTAGAAGAGATCCTTCCCTTAGCTTGATCTATGGCCTGAAACTAAGGAATCTAAAATGATCCACAAATCCAATCCCAAGTATCCATAATTCAGCCTATGGCTCTAACAATAAATAAAAGAATAGAGAAATTGTTTAATCTTCTTATCTTCTTAATATTTTGTATATACTTGTATATTGTATATCGTAAGGTCTGTACATATAAAAGATATATGCAAATACACAAAGACTCTCATAGTTCATAGTATAGGATTAGTATAAGATGTTTCTTCTTTATTCGATTCG